AAAGAGTTTCGCAAATTGGATGTGATCCTAAACATGATAGTACTTTTACTCTTACAGGGTTTTTAATACCAACAATTATCGATACTTTACAATTAAAAGATTATCATTATGAGGATGTTTGGCCCGAAGACGTTATTTACAAAGGTTATGGAGGCGTTGATTGTGTAGAAGCAGGAGGACCACCTGCAGGAGCTGGCTGTGGAGGCTATGTTGTAGGAGAAACTGTAAAATTATTAAAAGAATTAAATGCTTTTTATGAATATGATATTATTTTATTCGATGTATTAGGTGATGTAGTTTGTGGCGGTTCTGCTGCTCCACTAAATTATGCCGATTATTGTATAATTATAACAGATAATGGATCCGATGCATTATTTGCAGCTAATCGTATTGCTGCTTCAGTTCGAGAAAAAGCCCGTACACATCCACTTCGATTAGCAGGACTAGTGGGGAATAGAACATCAAAACGAGATTCAATCGATAAATATGTAGAAGCTTGTCCAATGCCTGTATTAGAAGTATTACCTCCTATCGAAGATATTCGAGTATCTAGAGTAAAAGGCAAAACATTGTTCGAAATGGTAGAATCACAACCTTCTCTTAATTATGTTTGTGATTTTTACTTAAATATAGCAGATCAAATTTTATCACGACCAGAGGGGATTGTGCCAAAAGAAGTTCCAGATCGAGAATTATTTAGCTTATCATCTGATTTTTATTTAAATCCTATTGGTGAAAATAAGGAAGAAAAAAAACATAAAGAAAACTTATTGGATTTTACAATAATTTAGAATTTAATCTATTTTGTTCATTAGTTAAGGAATTATATCTATGTCAAATAAAATATCTGAAACTCTCACTTTTGAATGCGAAACAGGTAATTACCACACTTTTTGCCCTATAAGTTGTGTAGCTTGGTTATACCAAAAAATTGAGGATAGTTTTTCTTTAGTGGTAGGTACAAAAACATGTGGTTATTCTTTACAAAATGCTTTAGGAGTTACGATTTTCGCGGAACCTCGCTATGCTATGGCAGAATTAGAAGAAGGAGATATTTCGGCTCAATTAAATGATTATGAAGAATTGAAACGACTTTGTCTTCAAATTAAAAAAGATCGAAATCCAAGTGTTATTATATGGATTGGTACTTGTACTACAGAAATAATAAAAATGGATTTAGAAGGCATGGCACCCAAACCAGAAAATGAGCCCGGTATACCAATTGTAGTAGCAAGAGCAAATGGACTAGATTATGCATTTACTCAGGGAGAAGATACTGTTTTAGCTGCTATGGCACATCGTTGCCCAGAACAAATTTTATTGATCGAGAGAAAGAAAGTAATACAAGATTCAAATATACAAAATTTATTTTCTTTTCTTTCTCTTGAAAAAAAAGAAGAAACAACTAATAAAATTTTTGAAAAATTAAAAAAAAATCCTCCATTAGTTCTTTTTGGTTCTTTACCCTCTACTGTAGCTTCTCAACCTAGCTCAGAATCAAAACGTCAATCTGTTCAAGTATCGGGCTGGCTACCAGCTCAAAGATATACTGACCTTCCTTCCTTAGGTGATCAAGTTTATGTATGCGGTGTTAATCCATTTTTGAGTCGTACGGCAACGACTTTAATGAGACGTCGTAAATGTAAATTAATAGGAGCACCTTTTCCTATTGGTCCTGATGGAACGCGAGCTTGGATTGAAAAAATTTGTTCCGTATTTGGAATTAAGACCGAAGGGCTAGAAAAGAGAGAAAAACAAATATGGGAAAATTTAAAAGATTATTTAGATTTAGTACGCGGAAAATCTGTTTTTTTTATGGGAGATAATCTTTTAGAAATATCATTAGCTAGATTTTTAATTCGTTGTGGAATGATCGTTTACGAAATTGGTATTCCTTATTTAGATAAACGATATCAAGCAGCTGAATTATTATTTTTACAAAATACATGTAAGGATATGTCGATACCTATGCCACGTATTGTTGAAAAACCTGATAATTATAATCAAATACAACGTATGCGTGAATTAAAACCTGATTTAGCAATTACTGGTATGGCACACGCAAATCCTTTGGAAGCAAGAGGAATTAATACCAAATGGTCTGTTGAATTTACTTTCGCTCAAATTCATGGTTTTACAAATGCAAGAGATGTTCTTGAACTTGTTACGCGTCCTTTACGGCGTAATAATAATTTAGAAAATTTAGGTTGGGGTAATTTAACAAAAAAAGAAATGAAAAATAAAATTTAATTAAGTCTTTTACTTTTTAATAATTTATTAGAATTAAACAATTATGAAATTTAATAAATTATTTTTTATTCAGTTAATCAACTGAATAAAAAATAATTTATTAAATTTTACTTTTTATTTCTTTTATAACTAATAAAATTAAATTAACTTTTTTATTTTATCCTACTTCTATGCCTTCAAGGAAGAAAATATTTTATTATGATAACAAACATTCCCTTACAACTTTGTGTGCTATGGGCTTCAATATTATCATGGATAAATATTTCAAGTCCGTTGATTTTATTTGGACTATATTATGGATTTCTTACAACACTGCCTATTGGCCCTTCTCAAATCTTATCTATACGAGCTTTCCTTTTAGAGGGAGATCTAAGTGGTACTATAGCCCTAAGTGGTTTAATCTTAGGACAATTAATAATATTCTCATCAATATATTATTCACCTTTTTATATAATATTAATAAAACCTCATACAATAACTTTACTAGTTCTACCATATATTTTGTTTTATTGGTATAGAATTAAAGACCTTTTAGATTACCAATCTTTACGTCCCGCAAGTTCAATTAATGACCCTCGAATTTATAAAGTATTTTTTGATAGTTTTATTTTCCAATTATTAAACCCTGTTCTTTTACCAAATCCTGTATTAGCTAGATTAGTTAATCTTTTTTTTTTTCGTTATAGCAATAATTTTTTATTTGTTTCAAGTTGTTTTTTTGGTTGGTTAATTGGTCACTTTTTTTTCTTGAATTTCATAAAAATACTTTTAGTTCGTATCGAACAAGATTCACCTGTACTTTACCTTTTAGTAAAACGTCTTATTTATCGAACATTTAGCATCTTTATTTTAGCATATTTTCTGATATATTTAGGCAGAGCTCCAGTACCAGTATTTACTAAAAAATTAAGTGACGAATTTCAATTTAATCCACAATTAAGATTTTCGTGGTTAAATAAACCCTGGCCTACCTTCTTTTTCGATTATCGTCGATGGAATCGACCATTACGCTATGTTGAAAATAGTCGATTTAGTAATAGAAGTCCCGTAAAAAAAAAAGTATCGCAATATTTTTTTGATATATCTATAAATGATGGAAAACAAAAAATATCTTTTACAGCTTTACCAAGTTTGTCTATTTTCGAAAAAGATCTAGAAAATTATTTAAATATTTCAAAAAAACCTGTTTTATCTAATAATTCATATACAGATTGGATTGATAGTAAAAAAAAAAGAAAAGATAATTTATATTATGAGTTAAAAAATAGACTTGAAACTTTAGACAATGGCTTTTTTATAAAAGACGTTATAGAAAAAAGAACTGGTTTATCCAATAATGAAGGAAATAATTTAACAAAAAATTACGATCCTTTTTTAAATGGATCGTTTCGCGGAAAAACAATAATATCTAAGTCTCCTTGGCTTTTAATAGAAAATCTTTATGAATTAAAAAAAAACAAAAAAATATCACATTTATCAAAAAAAGAAAATAAACTTAAATTTTGGATTTCTAACCAATGGAGACAATTAGAACGGAAGAATTTACCATTACCTTGGGAACCACTAAATAAAGATGCACGTCGCATTTTAATTTTACTTATTCAGGGATCGAAAAATAAGAAACTTGAAACGAAATTACAACAAATTTACTTTTCAGAAGAACAAGCGCTTATTAATTCAAATAAACAAAGCACTTTTTCAGATTTAGTTACAAAATCAGATAATAAATCTTTTTTAAATAAAAAATTAACTAGAACATCATATTTTAATTGGGAACTTGTTTTAAATTTATCTACTCGACAAAGAGCTTTGTATTTCAAACAATTAGAACAGGAAAAATGGCAAGTACTAGAACGCTCTTGGAAAAATCTCTGGTTGAATAATTTAAGTAATGTTAATCAACTAAATAAATTTATTTTTTTATTAAAAAAAATATTTTATTTTAATAAAAAATTCCGACTTCAAGAAATTTCGAAAGAGATGCCACGATGGACATCTAAATTACGAAATGATAAATTCGATGTTATAGCTGGTGGAGTTACTGATATTCGTCAAAGAAAAGTTAAAAATTTGGGATATCTTATAAAAGGAAAAGATAAAAGAAGAAAAATTGTAAGACGTTTTTCACAACAATCTGATTTTCGTAGGAAATTAGTAAAAGGTTCTATGCGTGCCAGAAGACGAAAGACATTAATATGGAAAATTTTACAACTTAAAACACATTCTCCTTTTTTTTTACGAATAAATGAAAAGCATATTCCTTTTGAATTTTCATTAAATAAATTTAATTTAATTTATATAAAAAATATTTTTAAAAACCCGATAGAAAAACGAAAACAAATAACACTTTTTTCAACTGGAAATAATATTGGTATAAAAAAAACAAAAGCAGATCGTCTTGCAATAGCAAATAGATGGGATTTTCCATTAGCACAGTGGGGAAGAAGTTGGTTATTGATCATTCAATCACATTTTAGAAAATATTTAGTATTACCTATATTAATAATATTTAAAAATATTATTCGTTTGATATTATTTCAAACTCCTGAATGGAGTGAAGATTGGGACGAGTGGAAAAAAGAAATTTATATAAAATGTACTTATGATGGTACTGAAGTTTCAGAAAAAGAATTGCCCGAACAATGGCTTAGAGATGGTCTTCAAATAAAAATTATATATCCTTTTAGTTTAAAACCTTGGCATAATTTACAATTTAAAACAAATAAAAAAAAATATATATTAGATTCTAATGAAAAAAAAATTTCAAATAATTTATTGAATGCTAATAAAAGTTTTGCTACAAATAGAAAAAAAAAAATTAATTATAGTTATTTAACAGCTTGGGGCTTTCAAACTAATGCACCTTTCGGAGATATTAAGAAGAAGTCTTCATTTTGGAAACCAATTCGTAGAGAATTGGTAAAAAGATGGAAAAAAAATATTTTATTAAAATTTAATAAAATTTATTTTACTTTTTTGTTTCTAAAAGAAAAAATTACTATTAATTTTGTTAATACTAAATTAATTGATAGAAAATTGGAAGAAAAAACAGAGCTAAATACTAAAATTAGAAATAATTATAAACTTCCTTTAAATCATGATGAAAAGAATAAAAATTTAAAAGAACAAACTATATCTAAATTTAACAAAAATATTTTATTAGAAGATCAAATTAAAAATGAATCTGAAATTTTGATAAATATTAAAAAATTAGAAAGATTGAAAGATTTGAAAAAAGACAAAATTAAAGAAATAACTGAAAAAAGTTATTTTGATAAAATAAAATTTTCTAATAAATTAGAAAATAAAGATGAAGTATATATTAATAATAAAAGAAAAATTATTGAAATTAGATACCAAATCCGAAAATATTGTAAGAAAAATATTGAAATAATAAAAAAATGTTCATATTTGATAAAAATAAAATTTAATACAATAAATAAAAACGTTTTAAATTTATATATTTATTTTATTCGATTTAATATTAATTTAATATTAAGAATTAAACAAAATTTAATAAAAAAAAATTGGAATTTATCAAAAATTTCTCAAATTGATTATAAAAAAGATGGAATTAGTTATGAATATGCAAATAACTTTAATCAAGAAAATATTTTGTTAATGTCTCAAGCATACTTATTTCATAAAATTTGGCAAACAAAAACAATAAACAAATATAATTTCAAAGATTTATTAAAAAATTGGACATTCAATTTTATTTTAAGAAAAGAAATAAAAAACAATTTAAAAAAAAAAGGAATTTTTCCTATAATAGAAGTTGAAAATTTGAAAGAAAAAAATTTGAAAAAATTGTTAAAAAAATTGAATAGATATAATATATCTTCACAAATATGGTATACGATAATACCAAAAGAATGGAAAAATAAGGTTACTCATCGATGGATAAACAAAAGAAAAAAAGACTTTAAAATTTCAGTTTTATCTAAAAAAAAAAAATTTTCTTATAAATTAGTTACAAGTCCTTTATTAGAACAAAATAAAAAATTAAATAAGCAATATCGATCTAATTATTTATGTTATAGCTATCTTGATTTTGAAAAAACACCTGATTTTTCGAAATTAGCAAAAAACAAAGAAACTTTATTTAATAAAGAAATTTCACAAACATCAAAAAATAAAATAAATATTTACATTAAATCTAATTTGGTTCTATGGCTAATTCCACCATTTCTAGAAAAAAAAAATGTAACTAAAATAAAAAAAATAGACATATCTAAAATTTCTTTATTGAAGCAAAAAAATAAAAAAAATATTCAAAATAAGAGATTACTTCGCGAAAGAGAGCGACATCAAACTATTCGTCAATGGAAATGGAAATCCAAAAATGTGGAAAAAAAATTTAAAGAACTGGGAGATATGGCTTCTCTTATGACTTTTATGCAAGATGAAGAAAATGTTATTTCACTTTCTGCTAAAATGCGTGAAAATTTAAATTTATTTCGTCTTCTTTTTTGCAGAGATGTAGGTATAAATAAATTAACAATTAATTCCGAACATCGTATACCACGTGTACTCGATGATGAAATTTTAATGTATAAAGTAGTAAGCGTTTTTTCTAAATCAAAAGTAAGATCTAAAAAAGTTTTAAATTTTGAAAGTTTAAATGAATCTACATCACGGATAGATTTTTTTCAAAATAATATAAAAACAAGCTCTAAGTTAGTTAAACTTGAAGATATTATGCTTTCAAGACATTGTAAAGAATTAAAAGTATTAAATCTTTTATATTTAGATAAAGATAAAAATTCTAATTTAGATAAATCTTTTGTGAAAAAAAATGAGGAAAAGCTAATAAAATTACATAAAATTCGCGATGAAAATAAAAGTTTAACAATTAAACATTTTCTTTGGCCTAGTTTTCGATTAGAAGATTTGGCATGTATTAATAGATTTTGGTTTAATACAAATAATGGAAGTCGGTTTACTATGTTAAGAATTCGTATGTATACTTAAAAATTCTTAATTGTTGAGAAATTCTTGGTTATAACCAAAAATTTCTCATTATTTCTATTTTTTATAAATTTCTTTAAATTTTTAAGTTTTTACTTTTTTTTACTTATAATAATAAAGAACAAAGACCATTAATTAACTATAATCTATTATTAATTATTTTAAAAAAATCTAATTTGGGAGCAGTACTTTTATGTCCAAAAAACTATTTAGTGGTTCATCATTATTTTCTAAAGAACAAACAGGATCTATGGAATTTCAAATATCACATTTAACTAATAGGGTTTTAAAACTAACAGATCATTTAAAATGGCATGGCAAAGATTATTCATCCCAAAGAGGCTTATGGAAAATCTTAGGAAAACGTAAGCGTCTTTTAAGTTATTTATCGCAAACAAATTTAACAAGTTATGAAAATTTAATAAATAAATTAAATATTCGTAAATTAAAAATTCGTTAAATTTTTTTTTTTTTTAGTCATTTTTTTATAATTAATGAAAAGGAGTGTCATATATGACCATGCTTGCTATGAAAACAAAACCCATGATAGTAAGTATGGGTCCTCATCATCCATCAATGCATGGTGTTCTTCGACTCATGATCACTTTAGATGGGGAGAACGTTATTGATTGTGAACCTATATTAGGTTATTTACATAGGGGTATGGAAAAAATTGCTGAAAATAGAACAATTGTTCAATACCTTCCGTATGTTACACGATGGGACTACTTAGCTACGATGTTTACAGAAGCTATAACTGTAAATGCACCGGAGAAACTAACAAATATTCAGGTTCCAAAAAGAGCTAGTTATATCAGAATTATTATGCTGGAATTAAGTCGTGTAGCTTCTCATTCATTATGGCTTGGGCCTTTCATGGCTGATATTGGTGCGCAAACCCCTTTTTTCTATATTTTAAGAGAAAGAGAAATGATATATGATTTATTTGAAGCAGCTACAGGCATGCGAATGATGCATAATTATTTTCGTATCGGAGGGGTTGCTGTTGATTTACCCTATGGTTGGATAGATAAATGTTTAGATTTTTGTGATTACTTTTTACCCAAGATTGATGAATATGAAAAACTTATTACACAAAATCCTATTTTTTTGAAACGAGTGGAAGGCATAGGGATTATTGAGAGAGAAGAAGCTATAAATTGGGGTTTATCCGGACCTATGTTACGCGCTTCGGGAGTTCAGTGGGATCTTCGTAAAGTAGATCATTACGAGTGTTATGATGAATTAGATTGGCAAGTACAGTGGCAAAAAGAAGGTGATTCATTAGCTCGTTATTTAGTACGCGTTGGAGAAATGAAAGAATCGATAAAGATTATTCAGCAAGCGTTGAAATCAATCCCTGGGGGACCTTACGAAAATTTGGAAGCTCGACGGCTTCAGCGAGGAAAAAAATCAGAATGGAATAATTTTGAATATCAATTTATTGGTAAAAAGCCTTCTCCTACATTTAAACTACCGAGACAAGAGCATTATATTAGAGTCGAAGCTCCCAAAGGAGAATTAGGTGTTTTTCCAATAGGAGATGATAGTTCTTTTCCCTGGAGATGGAAAATTCGTCCACCCGGTTTTATTAATTTACAAATTCTTCCTCAATTAGTAAAAGGAATGAAATTAGCAGATATTATGACAATATTAGGTAGTATAGATATTATTATGGGAGAGGTTGATCGTTAAAATGGGTTTTACTACTAATCTCAAAGAACAAGTTATTAATCTTTTTTATTCGTTAAATTCGTTAAGTTTATCTAAAGAATTTTTTAATTTATTATGGGTTACTTTTTCAATTCTTTCTCTTTTATTAGCAATTACAATAGGTGTATTAGTTTTAGTATGGCTAGAAAGAAAAATATCTGCAGGAATACAACAACGTATTGGACCTGAATACGCTGGTCCTTTAGGAATAATTCAAGCCCTAGCAGATGGTTTTAAATTATTATTAAAAGAAGATATTATTCCATCTAAAGGAGATATTTTATTATTTAATATTGGGCCGGCAATAGTTGTTATACCAGTATTTTTAAGTTATTTAGTAATTCCTTTTGGTCATAATATTATCTTAGCCGATCTTAATATAGGTGTTTTTTTTTGGATCGCTATTTGTAGCATCGCCCCCCTGGGACTTCTTATGGCAGGATATGGATCCAATAATAAATATTCTTTTTTAGGTGGTCTTCGAGCAGCAGCTCAATCTATTAGCTATGAAATTCCTTTAGGTTTATGTGTATTATCTATATCTCTACGTGTGATTCGTTAAAATAGTTTTTTAAATTAAATCTTAGTAAATAAGTTTTTTTCTTATTTTAACTAAAAAAAAACTGAATTGTCATATGGGTCAAATAAAACAGCTTTTCAATTTGCAGTGATAAAATTTAATCCCATCCTCTACATACAAGAGTGAAAGCATGCAAAACATTTGAAAAATGTACCCCAGGTTCAGATTAGTTATTGAGACCTGATAGCGGGAGCAAAAGATGAAATATATGAAAAATCTATTATTATATTTTATTGTATATAGAATCGAGCAAAAATAAATGGTTAGAAACACAAAAATACATAACAGATTAGTATAAAATAATTTTATAGATAACCAAAATTTATTAAAATACAATAAGGATTTAGCATTAGTAGAAATGCGTAAAAAGTATTTCCTTATAAAATCAATTTGAAGTATGGTCCTATTTATTAAAACAAAATGACTATTAGGAACGAAGTAATCCTTTTACAATTCTCATTTGAAATTAAAATGTAGTAGAAATAGTTGGAGTTGGTACTAACAATAGTTGTAAAGGCTGAGATAAATTCCAAAGCATTTATTATTACAGCAAACAGAATTTCATCGGTTAAATTAATAAATTTTTTTATAATAAAAATTATGAGATTTTGATTGACATAACCATTGAGGAGCCGTATGACGCTAAAGTTTCATGTACGGTTTTGAAATAGAGATATTAACAGTAATGTTAAATCGACTATAATTATCTAATAGTTTAAGTACCGTTGATATCGTCGAAGCACAATCAAAATATGGTTTTTGGGGGTGGAATTTATGGCGTCAACCTATTGGTTTTTTAGCTTTTTTTATTGCCTCTCTGGCAGAATGTGAAAGATTACCTTTTGATTTACCAGAAGCAGAAGAAGAATTAGTTGCAGGTTATCAAACAGAATATTCAGGTATAAAATTTGGATTATTTTATGTTGCTTCTTATTTAAATCTATTAGTTTCTTCATTATTTATAACAATTCTTTATTTAGGCGGATGGCATTTTTCTATTCCATTTCTATCAAATTCTAATTATTTAGAATGGAATTTTAATATTGGAACTAGCCAGATCATCAACGTAGTAATAGGAATTACTATTGTGTTAATTAAAGCTTATTTATTTTTATTTGTTTCTATTATGACAAGATGGACATTACCGAGAGTAAGAATGGATCAATTATTAGATCTAGGGTGGAAATTCCTTTTACCTATTGCACTAGGTAATTTATTATTAACAGCTTCTTTTCAAGTTCTTTCATTATAAATATTTTACTTTACAAAATTATTTAATCTTTGAAAAGACATAAAATAAAAAAATATATATGTTTAAAGGATATCTAATAATATGTTTACTATGTTAAATAGGCTTCAAAACTATAGTGAACAAGCAATACAAGCAGCACGGTATATTGGTCAAGGTTTTATAGTAACTTTAGACCATATGAATCGTTTACCAATAACTGTTCAATACCCTTATGAAAAATTAATTCCATCTGAACGCTTTCGTGGACGTATTCATTTCGAGTTCGATAAGTGTATCGCCTGCGAAGTATGTGTTCGTGTATGTCCAATCAATTTACCTGTTGTTGATTGGGAATTGAAAAAAGAGGTGAAAAAAAAACAATTAAAAAATTATAGTATTGATTTTGGAGTTTGTATATTTTGCGGAAATTGTGTTGAATATTGTCCTACAAATTGCTTATCCATGACTGAAGAATATGAGCTTTCAATTTATGATCGTCATGATTTGAATTATGATCAAATTGCTTTAGGACGGTTACCTATTTCCGTAATCGAAGATTCTACAATTCAAACTATTTCAAATTTAAATTATTTATTTGAAGGAAATACAAAAAGTTATTCAAATTCAAAAAATATTACAAATTTTTTGGATTAAATTAAAAAAAAAAAACTCTATATGTAAATATATTTATATATATTATTTTTTGAGTTAGTAAATTAGAACAATAAAAAAAGGATTTAGAATTTATTGTGAATATAATTGAATTATCTGAGCCACTTCATAAAACTATTTTTTTTCTTTTAGAAATAGGTGTGATATTCGGAAGTTTAGGAGTAGTACTACTTAATAATATAGTCTATTCAGCGTTTTTTTTAGGACTAGTTTTCTTTTGTATATCTCTCTTATATTTTGCACTAAATGCTGATTTTGTAGCTGCCGCACAAATTTTAATTTATGTAGGGGCTGTAAATGTTTTAATCGTATTTGCCGTAATGTTAATTAATAAACCACATTCCTTGAAAATTTGGCCCTCTTGGACTCTAGGTGATAAAGTTACTTTTTTAATTTGTTTGAGTCTGTTTTCATTATTAGTTGTTGTAATTTCCGATACACCATGGTCTAATATTACTTTAATTACAGAATCAAAAAATTTATTAGAAATTGATTTTACAAAAAATGTTCAACGTATTGGCTATCTTTTATTGACCCAATTTCTATTGCCATTTGAACTTCTTTCTATAGTTCTTCTGGTCGCTTTAATAGGCGCAATTGTTATAGCCCGGCGAGAAAATTTGATCAGAACGAAGGAAAAGAAAAAATTACAAATAGAAAAAAAGTCCTAGAGTTTTTTGATATTTTTTTAGTTCACAAGGAGCTTCTTTAATGCTTGAACATGTACCTAATTTAGGTGCTTATCTATTTTGTATTGGTATTTTCGGATTAATAACAAGTCGGAATATGGTTCGAGCACTTATGTGTCTAGAATTAGTTTTTAATGCTGTTAATATAAATCTTATTACTTTTTCTAATTCTTTTGATACTCAAGAAACAAAAGGTGAAATTTTTGTTATGTTTGTTATAGCTATTGCAGCCGCCGAAGCTGCTATTGGATTAGCTATTGTTTTAGCCATTTATCGTAATAAAAATTCAACTCGTATTGATCAATTTAATTTATTAAAATGGTAATTAACTTACTTAGTTATTAAAAAATGGATATATTTTTTTAATATTAATTTTTTTTTGATTAAAAAAAAAAATTTTATATAATAATATTATATTATAACTTTACTAAATTTAAGGCTTTTAACAATATATTGGAGTTTATAAAATTAATGGCACATTCAGTAAAAATTTATGATACATGTATTGGTTGTACTCAATGCGTAAGAGCGTGTCCTACAGATGTATTAGAAATGGTACCTTGGGATGGATGTAAAGCTAATCAAATTGCTTCTGCTCCTAGAACAGAAGATCGTGTTGGTTGTAAACGATGTGAATCTGCTTGTCCAACAGATTTTTCAAGTGTACGTGTTTATTTAGGAGCTGAAACTACTCGAAGCATGGGCTTATCATATTAAGCAAAAAAATAAAAAAAAAATTTAAGTCTTTTTTTACCCATACTCAAAATTTTGAGTATGGGTTTTTTTTATTTAAAGTTTCTTTATTTTTATCATGAGTAACTTTCCCTGGCTGACCATACTTGTTCTCCTACCTGTATCTGCAGGTCTTGCAATTCCATTATTTCCCACCAAAGGAAATAATATTATTCGATGGTACACCTTAGGTGTTTGTTTAGTAGAATTTCTTTTAATAACTTATGTATTTTGTTATCATTTCAAATCTGACAATCCATTTATTCAATTAAAAGAAGATTATAGTTGGATTAATTTCCTTGATTTTCATTGGAGAGTAGGAATCGATGGTCTTTCAATCGGACTTATTTTATTAACAGGTTTTATTACTACTTTAGCTACTTTAGCTGCTTGGCCTATTACCCGAAATCCACGATTATTCTATTTTTTAATGCTCGCAATGTATAGTGGTCAAGTAGGATTATTTGCTTCTCAAGATATTTTACTCTCTTTCTTCATGTGGGAATTAGAATTAATTCCAGTTTATTTACTTTTATGTATATGGGGAGGAAAAAGACGATTATATGCTGCTATAAAATTTATTCTATATACAGCTGGTGGTTCTATTTTTATTTTAATGGGAGCTTCAAGTATGGGATTTTATGGTACTAATCAATCAACATTGGATCTACAAAATTTATCTGATAAATCATATCCTATAGAATTAGAAATAATATTGTATTTAGGATTTTTTATTGCCTATGCTGTTAAATTACCAATATTTCCTTTGCATACTTGGTTACCAGATACTCATGGAGAAGCACATTATAGCACATGTATGCTTTTAGCCGGAATACTTTTAAAAATGGGAGGATATGGAATAATTCGAATCAATATGGAATTATTACCCCATGCTCATTCCATTTTTGCACCTTGGATCATAATAATAGGAGCAATTCAAATTGTTTATGCAGCACTCACTTCTTTTAGTCAACGTAATTTAAAACGAAGAATTGCTTATTCTTCAATCTCACATATGGGTTTTGTACTTATTGGTATCGGGTCTATGACAGATTTAGGTCCTAATGGGGCCATTTTACAAATGATTTCTCACGGATTAATTGGTGCTGCACTGTTTTTCTTGGCTGGGATAAGTTATGATAGAACACGGACCCTTTTTCTTGAGCAGATGGGAGGAACAGCTATTTATATGCCCAAAATATTTACTATGTTTAGTAGTTTTTCACTGGCATCATTAGCATTACCTGGAATGAGTGGTTTTTTAGCAGAGTTTTCAATTTTTTTAGGGATAATTATTAGTCATAAATATTCTTTTAGTTTCAAAGTACTTATTACAATAATAGAAGCGATTGGAATAATACTAACTCCTATTTATTTATTATCTATGCTACGTCAAATGTTTTATGGATATAAGTTTTCTAAATTTTTCATTTTTTCTAATATGGATGCAGGACCACGCGAAATTTTTATTTTGATTTGTCTAATTTTTCCCGTTATAGGTATTGGTATTTATCCCGATTCAGTCTTATCTTTATGGAACAGTAAAGTAAGTTTTCTTTTATCTAAATTCATTTTTTAAATTTAGATAAAGAAATAATATTTAATCTCATGAAAACTTTCTTGTAATAAATTTTTTTATTAATTAAATTTATTTCAAATAGTTAAACGATATAAAAATATTTTTTCATTTAACTATTTGAAGTTAATTTAATTTTTTAACTTTTAATAAATTATTTAAATTATAAAATATATTCTATTTTTGTTTAATAGATTTTTTATTTAAGTACCGCTACTCGGACTCGAACCGAGATGCGTTAGCACTGCTTCCTAAGAGCAGCGTGTCTACCAATTTCACCATAGCGGCTTATTAAAAAATAATATAACATAATTTATATCAAAAGGTCAATCTTTTTTCTAAAATAAAAAAATATATAAATTATTTTAGACTAAATTTAAAACAAAATTAATGGGGCATAGCGTAGTTTGGTAACGTACCATCTTGGGGTGATGGAGATCGCGGGTTCAAATCCCGCTGCTCCAAAAAAAATTACAAAATTCATAAATTTTTTATTTTAATATCCAAGATAGTTTCATTTATTTCTAACTAAATGAAACTATCTATTTTTTATTAACTATATTTTTATTAAATTTTTTTAGTTTTTCATGACAAATTTCAATTTTATGTTAAACTCGTGACTTTTCTAAAAAAGAATTTATTACAAGTTTTGTATATACTTTTGTACTTATATCATCAATATTTATTTATTAGAAATTCTGTAGGATATTATTGAGAGGGCTTAGAATTTTTTTCATCTGTTATGTAATAAAAGCTTTTTGAACGACCTGTTAAAATAGATTGAGCTAATGAAAAAGCCTTTAATCTAGCTTGATTTGCTTTTTCTTTCCATATAGTTTCACGAATTTTTTTTTTCGACTTAGAAGTACGTTTTTTTGGAACTGCCATAAATAAAAACTCCTTTTATTTTAATTGTAGATTTTTAACTATTTTTTTTTTTATTTATATCTCACTTCTTATTCCCATAAATTTTTTATATATATTTATTTATACAATTCTTTTCCGTCTAAACAAATGGAATCTACCACAAATCGAGCTGAAATTTGTCGATGTCCAAATTTACGTCGTGTCTTTTTTTTTGAATTCATCTTATAAACAGTAATTTTATCTTCAAAATGTGAATGTAAAATTCTTCCTTTTACTATTGCATCTTTTAACCAAGGTTGTCCAATACTAATAGTAGTTTCATCACGAATCATTAATACTCGATAAATCAGTATTTTAGTATTAGAACTTAAGTTTTTTGTTTTTAATGGGGCGAAATGGCGAATATCATAAAATCTTCCTGGTTCTACTCGGAGCTGTTCACCTCCGGTTTCAATGATGGCATACATATTCATTATGAGATTTATTGTAAATAAGTAAATGAAAAGAAGAAATTATTATAAATTGAAAAAAGACAAATTAATTAACTTTAATAAATAAAATAATTAATTTTAATTATTTTATTTTTTGTAAAATCTTCATAAAAATAATTTTTAATACTATTAAAAATATATATCTCTTAGTTTAGAAACTATATATAATATCTTATTACTTTAATAATAATAAATATAATAAATAATTCTTTTTTAATTTATCTCGTTTAATAATTTATTCCTTTTTTTAATTTGTAAAGTAATTCTAATTAATCTTTTTGATAGGTAGGACAAAAATCCTAAACTTTTTCTTTGTTTTTAAGTCTATTTTTTTCTTAATCTAGTTAATTATAAACTAGAAATTAAAAAAAAATAAGATTTTTTATTATATAAAAAATTTATTTATGGAATTTATATATCAATTTGTTTGGATTATACCTTTTCTTCCATTTTTGACTTCTATTCTAATAGGATCAAATTTACTTTTTTTCCCAAAATCAACGAAAAGTCTTCGTTATATATGGGCCATTCTTAGTATATTAGTATTATTTACAGTTACGATTTCCTCTTTCATCATCTTATGGCAACAATTTATTAATAATACTATTCATCAATATTTATGGTCTTGGATTTTTGATAAACAGATTGATTTTAAAATAGGGTTTTTAATTGATCCACCTACTTCTATTATGTTAGTTTTAATTACTACTGTAGGAGTTCTTGTTATGATCTATAGTGACAGTTATATGTCTCATGATCAAGGATATGTAAGATTTTTTGCATACTTAAGTTTATTTACGGCTTCAATGTTGGGTTTAGTACTTAGTCCCAATTTAATCCAAATTTATATCTTTTGGGAATTAGTCGGAATGTGTTCCTATTTATTAATAGGTTTTTGGTTTACGAGACCCAGTGCAGCTAATGCTTGCCAAAAAGCTTTTATAACAAACCGTATAGGAGATTTTGGATTATTATTAGGTATTTTGGGTTTTTATTGGATAACCGGCAGTTTTGAATTTGAAACTTTATTTAAACAATTTAATGAATTACTTATTAACAATGAAGTTAATTTATATTTTGCTAGTTTATGTGCCCTTCTTTTATTTTTAGGACCAATTGCAAAATCTGCTCAATTTCCACTGCATGTATGGTTACCAGATGCCATGGAAGGACCAACTCCAATTTCTGCTTTAATACATGCTGCAACTATGGTAGCTGCTGGTATTTTTTTAATAGCTCGATTATTTCCCCTTTCCCAAGCTTTACCTTATGTAATGAATATTATTTCTTGGATTGGAGCAATAACTGCCTTATTGGGAGCTACTATAGCTCTCGCCCAAAAAGATCTTAAAAAAGGTTTAGCTTATTCTACAATGTCTCAATTAGGTTACATGATGTTAGCTTTAGGTATAGGCTCGTATCAAGCAGGTTTATTTCATTTAATTACACATGCTTACTCAAAAGCGTTATTATTTCTTGGATCTGGATCAGTTATTCATTCCATGGAATCAATTGTTGGGTATTCTCCTAATAAATGTCAAAATATGGCCTTTATGGGTGGTTTGAGAAAATTTATGCCAATTACAGGAATAACTTTTCTTATAGGTACATTTTCTCTCTGTGGTATTCCCCCCTTTGCCTGTTTCTGGTCCAAAGATGCAATTATTACAGATAGCTGGTCATATTTTTCAGGTCTTGGATGGATATCCTGGACTACAGCAGGATTAA